AACCCATGACCAATATGAGCTCGAAGCTTCCTTCGTAACTCCCGCAACTTCTTCGTAATGGCTCCCTTCCATGTCTCATTTCATAGAGAACCTGAAAGTGGCTCTATTTCATTATATTCCATCCATATCCCAATTCCATTCATTTAACATCCCTTTGGTGTCATCGATATAAGAGATGTCGTTTCTAGTCTATCTCTTTCTATTTATATATGGAAAGTTAAAAAATCATCATATAATAATCCAGAAATTTCAATACAAAAGAAAAAGGAAGGTTTCTGATGATTTTTCAATCTTTTCTACTAGGTAATCTATTATCCTTATGCATGAAGATAATAAATTCGGTCGTTGTGGTCGGACTTTATTATGGATTTCTGACCACATTCTCCATAGGGCCCTCTTATCTCTTCCTTCTCCGAGCTCAGGTTATGGAAGAAGGAGAAGAAGGAACCGAGAAGAAGGTATCAGCAACAACTGGTTTTATTATGGGACAGCTCATGATGTTCATATCGATCTATTATACGCCTCTGCATCTAGCATTGGGTAGACCTCATACAATAACTGTCCTAGCTCTACCCTACCTTTTGTTTCATTTCTTCTGGAACAATCACAAAAACTTTTTTTTTTTTGGATCTACTAGCAGAAATTCAATGCGCAATCTCAGCATTCAATGTGTATTCCTGAATAATCTAATTTTTCAATTATTCAACCATTTCATTTTACCAAGTTCAATGTTAGCCAGATTAGTAAACATTTATATGTTTCGATGCAACAACAAGATATTATTTGTAACAAGTAGTTTTGTTGGTTGGTTAATTGGTCACATTTTATTCATGAAATGGGTTGGGTTGGTATTAGTTTGGATACAGCAAAATCATTCTATTAGATCTAATGTACTTATTCGATCTAATAAGTATCTGGTGTCAGAATTGAAAAATTCTATGGCTCGAATCTTTAGTATTCTCTTATTTATTACCTGTGTATACTATTTAGGCAGAATGCCGTCACCCATTTTTACTAAGAAATTGAAAGAAAACTCAGAAAGGAAAGAAATTGAGGAAGAAATAGATGTAGAAATAGAAAAAACTTCCGAAACGAAGGAGACTAAACAGGAAGAAGAGGGATTCACCGAAGAAGATCCTCCTCCTTCCCTTTTTTCGGACGAAAAGGAGGATCCGGACAAAATGGATGAAACGGAAAAGATCCGAGTGAATGGAAAGGACAAAACAAAGGATGAATTCAACTTGCACTTAAAAGAAGCATGCTATAAAAACAGCCCAACTTATTATTCTGGCAATCAAGATATTTCGAAGTTAGAAATACTTAAAGAAGAAAAGAAAAACCTCTTCTGGTTTGAAAAACCCCTTCTTTCTCTGCTTTTCGACTATAAACGTTGGAATCGTCCAACGCGATATATAAAAAACAATCGATTTGAAAATGCGGTAAGAAAGGAAATGTCACAATATTTTTTTTATACATGTAAAAATGATGGAAAACAAAGAATTTCTTTTACATATCCACCCAGTTTATCCATTTTCTGGGAAATGATACAAAGAAAGATTTCTTTGTCTACAACAGAAAAATTCTTATACGATGAACTATACAATTATTGGATTTATAACAATGAACAAAAAAAAAACAGCTTAAGCAATGAATTTGCTAATAGAATTGCAGTTCTAGACAAAGGACTTTTTTATATAGATGGACTCGATAAAAAAACTCGATTATGCAATGAGAAAACGAAAAAGGAATATTTGCCAAAAATAAATGATCCTTTCTTAAATGGATCCTATCGTGGAATAATAAAAAAATGCTTTTCACCCTCTATTATAAATGAAACTGCAGTCAAAAATAGGATAGATGGAATTTTTATAAATAAGATTCATAGTATTCTTAGTAATGATTATAATTACCACGAATTTGAACAGAAAAAAGATGCATTTAATAAAAAATCAATATCAAAAGAAATTAGGCATTTCATGCAGTTAATGAGTCAATTTTATGGGGAATCAACATTCAATCTGAAAGGAATTTCTTTACTTCCAGAAGAAGTACAAATTGGTTCAGAAGATCAAGAAAAAATTTTGTAAATTTTTAGTTGATGCAATCATAGGACTAAAAATAAATAAGAAATTAATAAAAAAATCAATTGGAATAAAAGATATTAGTAAAAAAGTTCCACGCTGGTCATACAAATTAATTGATGATTTAGAACAACAAGAAAGAAATAAGGAAGATGACGTACCAAGAGATCATCAAATTCGCTCAAGGAAAGCTAAACGTGTAGTTATTTTTAATAATAACGAGGATAATCTCAAGATTAATAAAATCGATCCAAAAAAATCTAATCAAGAAGTAGCTTTGATACGTTATTCACAACAATCAGATTTTCGTCGAAATATAATAAAAGGTTCCATGCGTGTTCAAAGACGTAAAATTGTTTTTTTAGAATTATTTCAAGCAAATATCCATTCACCACTGTTTTTAGACAGAATAGATAAATCTTCTTTTTCTTCTGTTAACATTTCAAAATTAATTAAACAAATTTTTATAAATTATATAGGAAAAACAAGAGATTTTCAAATTTCGGATTATACAGAAGAGAAAAAAAAAGAATACAAAAGAGACGAAGAAAAAAGAAAAGAAAAAACACGAATAGAAATAGCTGAAGCTTGGGATACCATTATATTTGCTCAAGTAATAAGAGGTTTGATGTTAGTAACTCAGTCCACTTTTAGAAAATATTTTATATTACCTTTTTTCATAATAGCAAAAAATATGGGTCGTATAGTTTTATTCCAACTTCCCGAGTGGTCTGAGGATTTTAAAGAGTGGAATAAAGAAATGCATGTTAAATGTACCTATAATGGTGTTCAGTTATCAGAAACAGAATTTCCTAAAAATTGGTTAAAAGATGGTATTCAAATAAAGATACTATTTCCTTTCTGTATAAAACCTTGGCACAGATCAAAACTAAGACCTTTTTATCAAGAGCAAATGAAAAAACAAAATAAAAAGGATAGCTTTTGTTTTTTAACAGTTTGGGGACTGGAAACAGAATTTCCTTTTGGTTCCTCCCGAAAACGACCTTCTTTTTTTAAACCTATTTATAAAGAACTCAAAAAAAAAATTAAAAAAATTACAAGGAAACATTTCCAAGTTTTAAAAAATGTCATTGTCAAAGATAAAATCGAATTTTTTCTAAAGGTTCCGAAGGAAACAAAAATTTTTTTTATTAAAAGCCTTCTTTTTTTTAAAAAAATAAAAAAAAAAATTTCAATGGTAAGCCAAACTTTTGTATTTGGATTGGGAGAAGAATCTCGTGAAATAAAAAAAGAAAAAGATTTGACAATCAATAATCATATGGTTCATGAATCATCCATTCAAACCCAATTCATTAATTGGATAAACTATTCAGATTCAGTGATAGAACAAAAAACGCAAAATCTAGCTAATAGAACAAGGACAATAAAAAATCAAATAGAAAAAGAAAAAAAAAATGGATTTCATACTATAAAATTTATAATTAAGCATAAAAGAATATCTTATGGTACTCAAAACTTAGAATCATCCCAAAATTTGGGTCAGATATTAAAAAGAAGAAATACTCGATTAATTCGTAAATCAAAAAAATTACAAAATTTTTTTAGGGAAAGAATATCCGTAGATATATTTTTATATATTATTAATATTTCTCGAATTAATATAAAACTTTTGCTTGAATCAACAAAGCATTTTAGTGAAAAAACCGTTGACAATAATAATAAAAATCAAGAAAGGGTTGAAAAAAAAAAAAAAATTCAATTTATAAAATCACTTTTTTTTGTTATTAGTCATATTCATAAGAATTCTAAAATTCTTTCAGATTTATCTTTTTTGTCACAAGCCTATATATTTTTCAAATTATTAGAAGCCGAATTTTTTAACTTATATAAGTTTAAATTAAGTTCTGTCCTTCAATATCGCGGAACACAAAGAATAATTCCTTCTAAGTTAAAAACTAAAAAACGTCAAAATTCTGGACTGAATCCATGGAAAAATAGGTTAATTATTAAAAATAATTATCAATACGATTTATCGCAGATAAACTGGTTTCAATTCGAACCAAAAAATTGGCGCAATCAAGTCACTGAATTTTGTGAGATTGAAAATAAAAACTTCCAAAAAATAAAAAGGAATTCATATAAAAAAAACGAATTACTTAATTACAAAAATACAAAAAATTCTGAAAAACGTTTCTTTTTTTTGCTGGATCAAAAAGATAATTTAAAAAAAACCTATAGATATAATATTTTATCCTATAATTTTATTTTTTATGAAGATAAGAAGGATTCATATAGTTATGGAGAACCATTACAAGTAAAAAAAAAGCAAGAATTCTCTTATATTTATAATTACAATATAGCTAAAGACAAATTTATTTATATGTGGTGGAGTACTCCTATCACTAATCGTTTAGGAAAAAAATTTATGGATATAGAGATAAATACAAATAGAAAATATTGTGATTGGAAAATTATCCTTTTTTTTCTTAGCAACAAAATCGACATTGAGGCTTGGATCAATATTAGTAATAGTACTGAAAATATTAAGATTGAACTTAAAAATTATAAAATTGTTGATAAAATAGAAAATAAAGATCTTTTTTATCGTACAATTTATAAAGAAATTAACAAATTAAAAAAAAAAATTTTTGATTGGATGGGGATGAATGAAGAAATACTAAGTCGTCCTATATCAAATCTAGAATTTTTGTTCTTCCCAGAATTTTTTTTACTTTTTAATGCATATAAAATAAAACCTTGGCTTATACCAATAAATTTACTTTTTTCAAATTGTAATGTAAGTGATAATTTTAGCGAAAAGAAAAAAGGGAATACTTTTACAACATCTATAATATCAAATGAAAAAAAATATCTTGAATTAGAGAATAGGAATCAAGACGAAAAAGAGCTCAAAAGTCAAAGAGATCGCGGGTCTGATGTTCAAAAAAATTCCGAGTCTCTCAGCTCAAATCACCAAAAAGATATTCAAGAAAATTTTATAGAATCATATATTAAAAATCGCAGAAAAAAAAAACAAGACAAGAGTAGTCCAGAAGCCGAACTCAATTTATTCCTTAAAAGGTTTTTGTTTTTTCAATTGAAATGGGACGATTCTTTGAATCAAAAATTGATCAATAATATCAAAGTTTACAGTCTCCTGCTTAGATTAAAAAATCCACGGGAAATTACAATATCCTCGATTGAAAGAAGAGAAATGAGTCTGAATATAATGCTGATTCAGAAAGATTTAACTCTTACCCAATTGATAAAAGGGGGGATATTTTTTATTGAACCTATGCGTCTGTCTGTAAAGGGCGATGGAGAATTTATTCGGTATCAAACCATAGCTATTTCATTCATTCATAAGAATAAACACCAAAATAATCAAAACATCGACAATATTGATAAGAGGACTCCGGATGAATGGATTACCAGATATCAAACAGTGATGAAAACTAGAGATAAAAGCTATTTTGATTTACTTGTTCCTGCAAAGATTTTTTCGTCCAGGCGCCGTAAAGAATTGAGAATTCTAATTTGTTTGAATTCAAGTAATAATAATGGTAGGTATAGGAATACAGTATCTTACAACGGGAATCCTAAAAAAAACTGTAGTCAATTTTGTGATGAAAACAATCAAAAATTAAACGTCTTTCTTTGGCCTAATTATCAACTAGAAGATTTAGCCGGTATAAATCGTTATTGGTTTAATACTAATAACGGTAGTCGTTTTAGTATATTAAGAATACATATGTATCCACGATTAAAAATGTATTTATGATACATTTATCTTATATATTCCCTATCCATTATCTGCTAGATAAATAGATACCCATGCGTCTTGGGCTTCAATTCTGATATATGATACTAAATTTATAACATATCATATCAATTAGATCTAAAAAAGAATTGCCAGAAAAAAAAAATAAGGAAATGTGTATACGAGGCTAAATGGGCTGGAATTATTATTCCTGATCGAGAAAATTTCATATTTGGGAAATAAAAAAATAAGGAAGGTTAATAATTTATGAACAAAAATTCATTGATTTCGCATGAAAAAAAAGAAGAAAACAAGGGATCTGTTGAATTTCAAGTTTTCTGTTTTACCAATAAGATACGAATACTCACTTCACATTTGAAATTGCATAAAAAAGATTATTCATCTCAGAGAGGTCTACGACAAATTCTAGGAAAACGTCAACGACTTCTGGGTTATTTATCAAAAAAAAATAGAATACGTTATAAAGAATTAATCAGTCAATTAAACATTCGAGAGCGAAAAACCCGTTAATTTTAATAGTTGTTTTGAATTATTTGATTTATTCGATCTTGAATTTTGATGAACTTTTTTTCGGCAATTCATGGAAAAATTAATTCATGAAAGAATGAATCGGGGCAAAACTTATGACTGTACCAATTACAAGAAAAGATCTCATGATAGTCAATATGGGCCCTCAACACCCATCAATGCATGGCGTTCTCCGACTTATTGTTACTTTAGATGGCGAAGAGGTTATTGACTGTGAACCCATATTGGGGTATTTACACAGGGGGATGGAGAAAATTGCAGAAAACCGAACAATTATACAGTATCTGCCTTATGTAACACGTTGGGATTATTTAGCTACTATGTTCACAGAAGCAATAACTATAAATGGACCCGAGCAGTTGGGAAATATTCAAGTACCTAAAAGGGCTAGCTATATCAGAGTTATTATGTTGGAGTTAAGTCGTATAGCTTCTCATTTGTTATGGCTCGGCCCTTTTATGGCAGATATTGGTGCGCAAACCCCCTTTTTTTATATTTTCAGAGAAAGAGAATTAATATATGATTTATTTGAAGCGGCCACCGGTATGAGAATGATGCATAATTTTTTTCGTATTGGAGGAGTAGCTGCCGATCTACCTTATGGGTGGATAGATAAATGTTTAGATTTTTGTGATTATTTTTTAACAGGACTTACTGAATACCAGCAACTGATTACGCGAAATCCTATTTTTTTAGAACGAGTTGAGGGGGTAGGTGTTATTGGCGAAGAAGAGGCAAAAAACTGGGGCTTATCAGGACCAATGCTACGCTCTTCCGGAATACTATGGGATCTTCGTAAAGTTGATCATTATGAGTGTTATGACGAATTTGATTGGGAAGTCCAGTGGCAAAAGGAAGGGGATTCTTTAGCTCGTTATTTAGTACGAATAGGTGAAATGGCAGAATCCATTAAAATTATTCAACAAGCTCTAGAAGGAATTCCGGGGGGGCCCTATGAGAATTTAGAAATTCGACGCTTTGATAGGATAAAAAATCCTGAATGGAATGATTTTGACTATCGATTTATTAGTAAAAAGCCGTCTCCTACTTTTGAATTGTCGAAACAAGAACTTTATGTGAGAGTCGAAGCCCCAAAAGGAGAGTTAGGGATTTTTTTGATAGGAAATCAGGGTGTTTTTCCTTGGAGATGGAAAATTCGCCCACCCGGTTTTATCAATTTGCAAATTCTTCCTCAGTTAGTTAAAAAAATGAAATTGGCCGATATTATGACGATATTAGGTAGTATAGATATCATTATGGGAGAAGTTGATCGTTGAAATGATAATTGATACAACAAAAATACAAAATATCAATTCTTTTTACAGATTGGAATCTTTAAAAGAGATTTTTGGGACTATATGGATACTTTTACCTATTTTTATTCTTATATTGGGAATCACAATAGGCGTACTAGTAATCGTATGGTTAGAAAGAGAAATATCCGCGGGTATACAACAACGTATTGGACCGGAATATGCTGGTCCTTTGGGAATTCTACAAGCTTTAGCAGACGGAACAAAATTACTTTTTAAAGAAAACCTTCTTCCATCTAGAGGGGATATACGTTTATTTAGTATCGGACCTTCTATAGTCGTCATATCTATTCTACTTAGTTATTCAGTAATTCCTTTTGGTTATAACTTTGTTCTAGCCGACCTTAGTATTGGTGTTTTTTTATGGATCGCTTTTTCAAGTATTGCTCCAATTGGGCTTCTTATGTCAGGATATGGATCAAATAATAAATATTCCTTTTTAGGTGGTCTACGGGCTGCTGCCCAATCAATTAGTTATGAAATACCATTAACTCTATGTGTCTTATCAATATCTCTACGTGTGATTCGTTAAGGCCTACGTCTTCAATTTTAGGTTTTATAAGATAAGTTATTAAAAAGATATCTTCATTTTTTATTCACCAAGAGGGTTGATAAATTAAATCTGATAGTTAGATGAGTGAAAAAAAACAGTTTATAAATTCGCAGTAAAAAAAACTCATTTCCTATGTACAAGAGTTAAACGAAAATAAACATAAGCAGTCAAGACTGTTTATCCCCAAGATTTTTTTTTAGTAATTATAACTTGAAGCGGGTTGAAAAAAATTTTTTGGTTTTTTTTTATAAAAAAAAAGTGGATGATTAGGAACACTAAAGTACACAAAGGGTTCGTTATAGAGATTTTATAGGTTATCCTAAGTTTACATAAAAGAAATACTAATTTGAGGCTTAAAATTGGTAGAAATTTTCAAGTAGTACTCCCAGAAATTCCGATCCAGAGTATGCTCCTATCCACCCATTAATTGAATAACTATCAGGAACGAAAGAATCCTTTAACTTTTTTTTTAAGCCTAAATAGAAAAAAGATGTACTAAAAAAAATTTATTTACAAAAATGCTTTTTTTCGCTATACCTATTAATGGAAATATCATTTTTGTCATGGTATAAGTCATGAATGAGTGTTTAAGTCTAAAAAAAAATAAGATTAAATTTATCTTTTTTTTTTTTTAATGAGTATTTTATTCAAGGATTAATAAAGTTATTACTCAAAAAAAATGGAGTCAGTCAAAGGATGAGATAAATTCCGAAGCACTTTTATAGTATTGCAGACAGAATTTCATTGGTTTAATTCAGGATCTTTCGGTTTATTTTGACTTTATTTATCCTACAAGTATATCAGTAAATAATACCGAATCAATTCTTAGATTTATTGACGGCCCTCGGGGAGCCGTATGAGGTGAAAATCTCATGTACGGTTCTGTAATAGCGATGACAAGAGTGATCTGATCATCGACTATGATTATCTAACAGTTCAAGTACAATTGATATAGTTGAGGCGCAGTCAAAATATGGTATTTTGGGGTGGAATTTGTGGAGGCAACCTATAGGATTTATTGTTTTTATAATTTCTTCTCTAGCAGAATGCGAGAGATTACCTTTTGATTTACCAGAAGCAGAAGAAGAATTAGTAGCAGGTTATCAAACCGAATATTCAGGTATTAAATTTGGTTTATTTTACGTCGCTTCCTATCTAAATCTACTAATCTCGTCATTATTTGTAACAGTTCTTTACTTGGGTGGTTGGGATTTTTCAATTCCAGACATGTACATTCCTGAGTTTTTTGAAATAAATAAGGAAGGAGTCTTTGGAACAGCTTTGGGTTTTTTAATTACATTAGTGAAAACTTTTTTGTTCTTATTCATTCCTATCGCAACAAGATGGACTTTACCTAGACTGAGAATGGACCAATTATTAAATCTTGGGTGGAAATTTCTTTTACCTATTTCTTTAGGTAATCTATTATTAACAACTTCTTCCCAACTTCTTTCATTATAAAAAAAAATATATATATGTATTTGATACTCACTAAAATTAAAATTTATCGCAAACAAGAGAAAGAAACAATTTTTTTTTTTAGTATATGTTCCCTATGATAACCGGGTTGATCAATTATGGTCAACAAACAGTACGCGCGGCAAGGTACATTGGTCAAGGTTTTATGATTACCCTATCTCATGCCAATCGTTTACCTGTAACTATTCAATATCCTTATGAAAAAATGATCGCCTCAGAACGGTTTCGTGGTCGAATACACTTTGAGTTTGATAAATGTATTGCTTGTGAAGTATGTGTTCGTGTATGTCCTATAGATTTGCCTGTTGTTGATTGGAAATTGGAAATGGATATTCGAAAAAAACGATTGCTTAATTATAGCATTGATTTCGGAATCTGTATATTTTGTGGTAATTGTGTTGAGTATTGTCCAACAAATTGTTTATCAATGACTGAAGAATATGAGCTCTCTACTTATGATCGTCATGAATTAAATTATAATCAAATTGCTTTGGGTCGTTTACCCATATCAATAACAGATGATTACACAATTCGAACAATTATGAATACACCTCAAACAACAGAAAAATCCTGTGATTAAAAAAACTTTCTAATTACTAACTAATTACTAAATGACTAAATTCACAAAGTACCTTTAATTTTTAAACAAAATTTGAATTTAAAATTGTAGGGATTTTAAATTCAAAAAATTTATTTTTTTCTTGGTCAAAAAAAATGTGAACTATTGGCTATTCTATTAATTGGTGAAAAAAATGGGTATTGAAAAAATTTTTTATAAAAATTTTTTTATAAAAAAAAAAAAAAGAAAAACTGCAATGGGTCTAAAAATTTTACCCGTATTTTTTAAAGCAGTACACATTAGGATTTAACAATTAGGAATGCACGAATCCTTTTTTCTGTTCAATTCAATAAGATCATGAAACCTTCTTATTTTTTTTATCTCTTAATTTTATATATAATGGATTTACCTGGACCAATACATGATTTTCTTTTAGTCTTTCTGGGAATAGGTCTTATATTAGGAGGTCTAGGAGTAGTATTATTTCACAATCCAATTTTTTCTGCCTTTTCGTTGGGATTGGTTCTTGTTTGTATATCTTTATTCTATATTCTAGCCAATTCGCATTTTGTAGCTTCGGCACAACTCCTTATTTATGTGGGAGCTATAAATATTTTAATAATATTTGCTGTAATGTTCATGAATGGGCCAGAATATGACACAAATTTGCGTCTGTGGACTGTTGGGGATAACGTTACTTCGTTGATTTGTACAAGTCTTTTTGTTTCATTAATTTTTACTATTCTAAATACGTCATGGTATGGTATTATTTGGACTACAAAATCAAACCAGATTCTTGAACAAGATTTTATAACTACGAGTCAACAAATAGGTATTAATTTATCAACAAAATTTTTTCTTCCTTTTGAGCTCATTTCTATAATTCTTTTAGTTGCGTTAATAGGCGTAATTGCTGTGGCACGTCAATAATTCATTTTAAAAACCAGCAATAAAAAAAGTTTCTCATATTCAGATTGGTTTAGAAACTTTGAGTTCGATTTCTTATTACCAATATATTTTTTCTTTTTTTTGAACTTATGGTATTCTAGTCAATCAAATGGATTTAATTGTTGTTTATATTGAAAAAAATATTCATAAGGAGTTGGTCAATGATGCTCGAACATGTACTTGTTTTGAGTGCTTATTTATTTTCTATCGGAATCTATGGATTAGTCACGAGCCGGAATTTGGTTCGGGCTCTTATGTGTCTTGAACTTATATTGAATGCAGTTAATCTAAATTTTGTAACATTTTCTGATTTTTTTGATAGCCGTCAATTAAAAGGAAATATTTTCTCAATTTTTGTTATAGCTATTGCAGCCGCTGAAGCAGCTATTGGCCTTGCTATTGTTTCGTCAATTTATCGTAACAGAAAATCAACCCGTATCAATCAAACCAATTTATTGAATAAATAGTCTTTTTTTCTATATTATATTATAAAAAAATTAAATTATTATTATAATTATATCAATATAATATTATAATTGTAATTATAAGTTCAATTTAGATTACTCGATATCGCACTTTAAAGTATAACATACTGTAAGAAGTCAAAGTATTTTGGACCTATTTTCTATTTATTTTGTAGTAAGTCACCAATCCAAACCAGAAGTAGATTGATTCAAAAAATTCTGGTAAATCATCGATTCGTCTGGTATTTTAATATGTACTTCATTTACTTTAGTAGAACTAGATCGAAAATTAATGAAATTTAAAAAATTAAAGATCCTATGTCACATTCAGTAAAGATTTATGATACATGTATAGGGTGTACTCAATGTGTTCGAGCTTGCCCCACGGATGTATTAGAAATGATACCTTGGGACGGGTGTAAGGCTAAACAAATAGCTTCTGCTCCAAGAACGGAGGATTGTGTTGGTTGTAAGAGATGTGAATCCGCCTGTCCAACAGATTTTTTAAGCGTTCGAGTTTATTTATGGAATGAAACAACTCGGAGCATGGGTCTAGCTTATTGAGACGTTCCAGAACATTTCATTTGAATCCATTTTTTCAATTTGGATTTTTTTTACTGACAAAAACCCGTACCGGAAAAGAAATTTCTTTTCCGGTACGGGTTTTTTTTGCCCAAGTGTATCTTGTCTTTACCACGAATTCTTTTCCTTGGTTAACAACAATTGTAGGTTTACCCATATTTGCAGGTTCTTTAATTTTCGTTCTTCCTCATAGAGGAAATAAAATAATTCGTTGGTATACTATTACCATAGCTACTATAGAGCTACTTCTAACAACCTATGTATTTTGTTATCATTTCCAACCAGACGACCCATTAATCCAACTGGCAGAAGATTATAAATGGATAAACTTTTTTGATTTCCACTGGAGATTGGGAATAGATGGACTTTCGATAGGACCCGTTTTACTGACGGGATTCATCACTACTTTAGCTACTTTAGCAGCTTTTCCAGTTACTCGAGATTCCCGATTATTCCACTTTCTAATGTTAGCAATGTACAGTGGTCAAATAGGATCATTTTCGTCCCGAGACCTTTTACTTTTTTTCATAATGTGGGAATTAGAATTAATTCCTGTTTATCTACTTTTATCCATGTGGGGCGGAAAGAAACGTCTTTACTCCGCTACTAAATTTATTTTGTATACGGGGGGGGGTTCCATTTTTCTATTAATGGGAGTTCTGGGTATTGGTTTATATGGTTCTACTGAACCTACCTTAAATTTGGAAATGTTAGTTAATCAATCGTATCCCCTAGCATTAGAAATAATATTCTATATTGGGTTTTTTATTGCTTTTGCTGTTAAATTACCAATTATACCGTTACATACATGGTTACCAGATACCCATGGGGAAGCCCATTATAGTACTTGTATGCTTCTAGCGGGAATCTTATTAAAAATGGGAGCATATGGGTTGGTTCGGATCAATATGGAATTATTGCCTCATGCTCATTCGATCTTTTCTCCTTGGTTGATAATAATCGGCACAATGCAAATAATCTATGCAGCTTTAACATCTCTTGTACAACGTAATTTAAAAAAAAGAATAGCCTATTCTTCTGTATCGCACATGGGTTTTATAATTATAGGAATTTGTTCTATAACTGAAACGGGACTTAATGGAGCTTTTTTACAAATAATCTCTCATGGATTTATTGGTGCTGCACTTTTTTTCTTAGCGGGCACTAGTTACGATAGAATACGTCTTGTTTATCTTGACGAAATGGGCGGAATAGCTATTCCAATGCCAAAAATTTTTACACTATTCAGTAGCTTTTCAATGGCATCCCTTGCGTTACCAGGCATGAGTGGTTTCGTTGCGGAATTAATCATCTTTTTCGGAATAATTACTAACCAAAATTTAGTTTTAACGACAAAAATACTAATTACTTTTGGAATGGCAATTGGAATAATATTAACTCCTATTTATTCATTATCTATGTTACGTCAAATGTTTTATGGATATAAGTTATTTAATATTAAAAACTCTGCTTTTTTGGATGCGGGGCCACGAGAATTTTTTGTTTCGATTTCTATCTTTATACCAGTAATTGGTGTTGGCGTTTATCCAGATTTTGTTCTTTCATTATCTGCTGAGAAGGTGGAAACTATTCTATCAAAATTTTTTTATAGATAAGTTTCATCTCATTTAATGAAATGAAAAAAGTAGTCTTCTTTATCTTTATATTTGTAAGAAGAATGACTAAATTGGAATTCTAATCGGGCTTTTTTGGCGTTTGTGAGAACCATTTAAATGGTTCTCACCTGTTTATAAGTTTATAAGAACGGCCTTGTCCTATGTTTGTATTCGTAGGGTCCTCTCTTTACTTCAATTTAATTAATGAATGAACCATAACTATGTAGCCCTATTCCTAAGAGATTGACTCCAAAATAGCATATCCAAATTATAAGAAAGCCTATAAAAGCTACAATTGCAGAATTTGCATCCTGAAAATTTATATTTGTTCTAATATGTAAGTAAATTGCAAATACAATCCAAGTAATAAAAGCCCAAGTTTCCTTTGGATCCCAATTCCAATATGATCCCCACGCTTCATTGGCCCATACTGCTCCTGAAAGAATACCTACGGTTAAAAGGATAAATCCTAAACTAATAACACGATAACTCCAATGATCTAGTTGTTCAATCAATTGAGACCTGTAATAATTTTTAACCGAAAAAGGTGAAACGCTTTCTAAAAAAAAGCCTTTTTCGTTCATGTGTTGAATCTCACTGAAAAAAAGGAATTGCTTTAAAAAATGTTTTTTTTTATCAAAAAAAGTTATTATATTTTTTTGAAATAGAATGCTTAGAAGTGCTACTGATAATAATGATCCGCATAAAAGAGCTGCATAACCTAGGACCATCATACTTACGTGCATCATTAACCAATGGGATTGAAGAGCCGGTACTAATAGTGAAGATTGATGCATTTCCGTTAAAAGGCCTGAAGTAGCAAACCCTTGCGTAAAAATGGCACTTGGTGCAGTTATTGCACTTAAAAACCTTTTTTGTTTTTTTAAATATGGAATATTATGAATAATGTAAAAACTCCAGGAAAGAAAGATTAATGATTCATATAGATCACTTAATGGGAAATGTTTACAAAAAAACCAACGAGTAACTAATAATCCCATTATAGATAAAAAAGTAACTAGCATGCCTTTTTCTAATGAATTATAGAGTCGTACTTTTTCATTGACTAATAAAGTTATCAAATGGAGTGTAATTACAACGGAAACCGTTGAAAAAGAAATATGAGTCAAAATATGTTCTAAAGTCGAAAATAGCATATAAAATTATAATTATATATAAAGAAATCCCTCAATTATAAATTATCAAATGAAAACCCGAACGAAAATTCGTTTAATTTTTTTTACATAGAACCCTTTATAATCTTTTGATACTTTATTAAGATGCTATGCCGCCACTCGGACTCGAACCGAGATGCTATCGCACTGCTTCCTAAGAGCAGCGTGTCTACCAATTTCACCATAGCGGCTTATTTGAAATCATAATAACATTTTATTTTTTAATCGTCGAGATTAATTCAATACAGTAAAAAAAAAATTTTGGGGTAATTATAAATCCATTTTTTATCTTATTTCAAAATTAGTAAATAACAAATACATAGATCCTTTGAATATGAATACAAAAAAATCAAACTTTTTGGATCATAATTTCATTACGGCACCAAGGGCTTTTTTGGTATTTTGATATCCAAAAAAATGAATTAAACAATAGATAGATTTTTTTCTTTAGTATATAGGTTATTTTTTGTTGCAACAAACCTATTTAATATTGAACTTAATATGTCAAAATTTTAAAATTTGCTGCTGAAAAAAGAACTTCGCATATAATCTTTATCTTCAAAAAAAAAAAAGAGCCTTTTATATTGATTGGAAAAGAACCCATATAAAGCAATTCCTAAAGTTAAGGTTTACCTTTTTTTTATTTATCTTTTGTTGTGATTTATAACTAAAAAATTTTTAGAATTTTGTTGTGACAAAATAAAAAGGTTGATGGGGAAAAAATCCCCATCTTAAAAATATAAAAATAGACTAAAAAAACGATGATGATTCAAAAAAATTTTTTTTAAGGCCTTTTTATGGTTGACATATCATAAGAAAAAAGCTAAACCTTTTTCTAAGCATTAATTAATAGACGCAAAATCTTTATATTATTATATTAATTTAATTTTAAGTTTTACATAAAAAAATTTTTCAATTTAAAGAGTCAAAATTAAATTTCTTCAAAATTTCTCATGCTAATTTGTTCTATATTTAGGCTCTTTTTTTTTTTCAGATCCATTCTGATTATTCCAAGTTTTGAGTACTTATTTTTCGTACAAAAAAACTTTTAGAATTTCCGGTATAAAGGGATTTTGCTAACGAAAAAGCTTTTAATGCTGCCCAATACCCTTTTTTTTTCCAAATATTTTTACGAATACACTTTTTGGAAATAGAAGTACGCTTTTTTGGAACTGCCATTTTAAATTGAATTGATTCTTGATTGTTATAGTTGGATGTGAAAGACATCTATTATTCAAACAAATCTTTGTTTCTTATTTATTATCTATGTATTTAAATTTATTTATATTCTAGATGATAATCTCTTAAAAAATTATTTTTTTTTAAAACAAAATTAAATAATAAATTATTCGATTAGTAGAAACAAACTCTTTTATGATGCATAGACTTTTATAAAAAATAAAAAAATGAATATGAAATTTAAAAGTAATTAAGATTTATAAATTAATTCAAATTAATGAAAAAAATTTCACCTTATATTATATCTCTATCTCTATTTTATTTTTGTTGTGTTATATTTAAATTTAATTTATATGTACATACTAAACCACGCCGATAAATTTAAAAACCTAATACTTATTTAATCTTAATTGCAAAACTTGACTTTAGTTTTTTGAAAACATATAAACTATATATATATATACTTTAGGATGGAAAAAATTTTTTGAGTAAAACAAGTTGATAATTCTGAACAAATTATAGATTATAGAAGAAACTAAGTCGTTTGTATCATTATTAATTTTATTAAAGCTTTAGTTAAGTAAATCTTATGATTAAAGGTATTTCTTATCCTGTAATCTATATACGCATTATAAATGATTTAAATGTAAAAGAAAGTGTCATTTTTTTATCGTCCCTCTCAACTTAATCTATTAAAGGCAAGAACTGATGAATACTAAAAGATGCAACCTGAAATAAAAATTTTCTATTATGGAACATATATACCAATATGCATGTATCATATCCTTCATTCCACTTACAATTCCTTTGTTAATAGGAGTCGGGCTTCTACTTTTTCCGACAGCAACAAAAAAGCTTCGGCGTATATGGGCTTTTTCTAGTATTTCTTTGTTAACAATAGTTATGTTTTTTTCGATTGTGTTGTCGATTCACCAATTAAATAGTAATTCCTTTTATCAATATGTATGGTCTTGGACTATTAATAACAATTTTTCGTTCGAATTTGGCTACTTGCTCGATCCACTTACTTCTATTATGTCAGTCTTAATCACTACGGTTGCAATTTTGGTTCTTATTTATAGCGATAATTATATGTGTCATGACCAAGGATATTTAAGATTTTTTGCTTATATGAGTTTTTTCAATATGTCCATGTTAGGATTAGTTACTAGTTCAAATTTGATACAAATTTATATTTTTTGGGAATTAGTTGGAATGTCTTCGTATCTATTAATAGGTTTTTGGTTTACAAGACCTATTGCCGCGAATGCTTGTCAAAAAGCGTTTGTGACTAATCGTGTAGGGGATTTTGGTTTATTATTGGGAATTTTAGGTCTTTATTGGGTAACAGGCAGTTTCGATTTTCCTGATTTGTTTGAAATATTTAATAACTTAATTAAAAATAATGAGGTCAATCCTTTATTTTCTATTTTTTGCACTTTCTTTTTATTTTTTGGTGCAGTTGCAAAATCCTCCCAATTTCCCCTTCATGTGTGGTTACCCGATGCTATGGAGGGGCCTACTCCTATTTCAGCTCTCATACATGCTGCGACCATGGTCGCAGCGGGGATTTTTCTAGTCGCTCGACTTTTTCCTCTTTTCATAGTTATACCTTATATAATGTATGTAATAACTTTTATAGGTATAATAACTGTTTTTTTAGGGGCTACCTTAGCTCTTGCTCAAAAAGACATTAAGAGAAGTTTAGCTTATTCTACAATGTCTCAGTTGGGTTATATGATGTTAGCTCTAGGTATGGGTTCTTATCGAGCTGCTTTATTTCATTTGATTACTCATGCTTATTCAAAAGCATTATTGTTTTTAGGATCCGGATCTATTATTCATTCAATGGAAACGCTTGTTGGATATTCTCCAGATAAAAGTCAGAATATAGTTCTTATGGGGGGATTAACAAAACATGTTCCAATTACAAAAAAAGCTTTTTTAATAGGTACCCTTTCTCTTTGTGGTATTCCGCCTTTTGCTTGTTTTTGGTCCAAAGATGAAATTCTTAATGATAGTTGGTTGTATTCACCAATTTTCGCAATAATAGCTTATTTCACAGCCGGATTAACTGCATTTTATATGTTTCGAATCTATTTGCTTACGTTTGATGGACATTTAAACCTTTATTGTAAAAATTACAGTGGAAAAAAAAGTAGTTCCCTCTATTTAATATCTCTATGGGGTAAAGAAAGATTTAAAACAAAAAATAAAAATTTATCTTTATTGACCTTATTAACAATGAATAATAATAATCGAGAAAGTTCTGCGGTTTTTATGAAAAAACCTTATCAAAATTCGGAAAATTCTTTGAAAATGATGCGTTATTTTATTACTATTACTGATTTTGATAAAAATAAAATTTCTGCATATCCTTCAGAATCGGACAATACTATGTTATTTCCTCTCATTATATTGATTCTGTTTACTTTCTTCATTGGATTTTTAGGAATTCCATTAAATAAAGAAGGAAAAGAATTGGATATATTAACTAAATGGTTAACTCCACCCGTAAATCTTTTACATTCAACTTCAAAAAATTCTGTTGATTTGTATGAATTTGTAATAAAAGCAATCTTTTCTGTTAGTATAGCTTATTGGGGAATATTTATAGCCTTTTTTTTCTATAAACCCATTTATTCATCGTTAAAAAATTTTAACTTAATAAATTCATTTGATAAAAGAGGTCCTAATAAAATTTTTGGGGATAAAATAAAAAATATTATCTATAATTGGTCTTCTAACCGTGGTTATATCGATGCCTTTTATACAACTTTTTTTATTAAGGGGGTAAGAGGTTTGGCCGAACTGGTATCTATTATTGATAGACGAATAATTGATGGAATTCCAAATGGGTTTGGTATTACAAGTTTTTTTTTCGCCGAAAGTTTCAAGTATATAGGAGGAGGTCGCATCTCCTCGTATCTTTTATTCCAATTGATTTTTTTATTAATTTCTTATTTATTTTTAGTCCTATGATTGCATCAACTAAAAATTTACAAAATTTTTTCTTGATCTTCTGAACCAATTTGTACTTCTTCTGGAAGTAAAGAAATTCCTTTCAGATTGAATGTTGATTCCCCATAAAATTGACTCATTAACTGCATGAAATGCCTAATTTCTTTTGATATTGATTTTTTATTAAATGCATCTTTTTTCTGTTCAAATTCGTGGTAATTATAATCATTACTAAGAATACTATGAATCTTATTTATAAAAATTCCATCTATCCTATTTTTGACTGCAGTTTCATTTATAATAGAGGGTGAAAAGCATTTTTTTATTATTCCACGATAGGATCCATTTAAGAAAGGATCATTTATTTTTGGCAAATATTCCTTTTTCGTTTTCTCATTGCATAATCGAGTTTTTTTATCGAGTCCATCTATATAAAAAAGTCCTTTGTCTAGAACTGCAATTCTATTAGCAAATTCATTGCTTAAGCTGTTTTTTTTTTGTTCATTGTTATAAATCCAATAATTGTATAGTTCATCGTATAAGAATTTTTCTGTTGTAGACAAAGAAATCTTTCTTTGTATCATTTCCCAGAAAATGGATAAACTGGGTGGATATGTAAAAGAAATTCTTTGTTTTCCATCATTTTTACATGTATAAAAAAAATATTGTGACATTTCCTTTCTTACCGCATTTTCAAATCGATTGTTTTTTATATATCGCGTTGGACGATTCCAACGTTTATAGTCGAAAAGCAGAGAAAGAAGGGGTTTTTCAAACCAGAAGAGGTTTTTCTTTTCTTCTTTAAGTATTTCTAACTTCG